GTCATTGATTGAGCCATTAACAGATCATTTACGAAGTTCTATGGTAACTTCTTCAGATTTTGAAAGGAATTAGTAAAGGGGACTCGGACCATTTTTCATGCTTAAACATGACATGAGATGAGTCAAAAAAGCATAAAAAAATCTCTAGGAGTCTAAAATGTTAAATGTATGATATGTGGTGGATCGCTCAGCGGAAGAAAGATCTAATTTTATTATGTGTAGAACCTCTTTGGACAACCACTAGTCACTTCCAGTAGAAAGTAAGTATCGTCGTAATCTAATAGCAGAACGATTTGTTCTTAGAACAGTGAAAGTAAAGAAAGAGAGAAACAAATAAAGAAAAAACTAGGGATTGGTTTTTTCTCATTGTAATATCCATAATTCTGGTAAGAACAGGTTTATCCAAACAGAATATTTAGAAGGAATTTGGTTGGAAAAAATTTCCTATCATGCGTAGATTTGGGTTTTGAAATACAACTAAACTATAGTAATCATTCATTGTTTGATCGAATGGTTATTATTCATTATTGTCTTTCCAGTATAATTTTGAAAGAGAGACAAGCTTTTTAAAAATAAAGCTTCGAAAAATGATCAATGCAAAACGATCAATTAAACAATTGATACAATTCGATTACTCAATCGATTACTCAATCGATTACTCAATCAATTATTAATATACCTAGAGTCCACTCCTTCCCCATACTACGAGTGAAAGGGAAAATGTAAAGACTACCATTAAAGCAGCCCAAGCGAGACTTACTATATCCATGTGAATTATATCTCCTATTTCTATGAAGGAATTATTCCATTATTGATCAATAATCATAGTAGAATCAATGGCGCAGAGTCAAAATAGGATTCTGACTTAAGGCTATTGATGAACCAATTCAATGAATCCACTCGTAACAGATTCTTTATAGGATTTCTGGTAGAATTGGGGAGTATTAAGTAAAAATACGATACACACACCTTTTCCTTGAAAATTGCAAAGGAATGCTCCTAATGGAACATGTGGGAATAGTAAGACCTATTGTTTGTTTTGTTACCTTTCTTTCATAAGCAAAAATATCAAAAAAAATATATCATCAAGATAGATAACTATCTATTGGATACCTACATTTCCTATTTGATCTAAGCCTTACTGTCTTTCTTTCTGTGAAAGAATGGGGAGACATCACTACCATTATTACATACATTTTTTTTGTAATCTCCTTACACGACCAAAGAAATCTTTTTTTTTGACTTTGACTCTGTTATTCTATAAGATAAGAGCCGACCAACCACCCTGATTGAATGTTTGAGTACTCGGAGTCTCTCGTAAGTATGGATACAAAGTATCTTCAGTCCTTTCCACAACTCCTAAATTGATTTCCCATCAGCCTATCCACAGACAGAGTCAGTAGACCCTACGTTAGTGTAGGTAGTGTAAGATAATTAGGAAGACTTGACAGTCTTTCATATAATCTTTTCTTCAATCCTAGGAGCAAAAATGGAATGTCCTTTAGGAACCTTTGGATACCAAGATTTCTGACCTCTTACTTTCGTAGTTATGGAATTAATAAGTAAGCCTTACCTCATCCCTATTGGTATATCTGTTTGGGCCGCTACCCAGAACCCAAACAGAGCCAGATTTTGAGAAAACAACTTACAGTCTTTTATAGAACTATGTATTCTATAAATCAAGTATCGACAAGCCCCGTCCTTTGCCTTTGCTTATGCAGGGCAAGAATTTGTCGAGTTCTATTCTATCAGTAGAATAAGAAATTCTAAGTATTTTGTTGATCAGGCGACACCCAGATTTGAACTGGGGATAAAGGATTTGCAGTCCCCTGCCTTACCGCTTGGCCATGCCGCCAAATCCGATCCAAAATCGATGAAAATATTATTCATCCACATTTTATTACTAATTGTTTGTTTTTTCAGAGGGGGGATTACTGAACCCTTTTTTCTTTTTTATTTGTTTTTTGATCTTGAATCTCATTGTGCTTATCCCTTTTCAATCTCTTTCCAAAAATGAATTCTTGTTTCTTATGGGATCTAGTTTAGATTATTCTCTTCGATTGATTGTATCTCAAAACACACACCGCTTAAAAACTTCCCTTCTCTTTCTATTGAAAAGCTATTTCAAATTGAAAAAAGAAAAAATGGATTTCCAGTCACAGACTGCAAAATTTGGGGCAAATTGGAACCATTAACTTTTTTTATTATTTAATTCTTATTATTTATTATTTGATTTTGGATTTTGAAGTAGTGAACGGTTCTTCTATTTTGTATTTAATCTCAATGTGTTTCCTTTCTTTAATGGTATAACAAAATCAAATTGATTTACAACTAATCAGTATCAATTATTTTCCAAAATTCTTTTCAATTATCAATCTTTTCAATTATCAATTATAAGAAAATATATATGTATATGTAAACCCCAGAACAGAAATTGGTACACAGATACCGAGTCGGGTCTCTCTCTTATGTACATATCCCTATAGAGAATCACCGTGCT